AATGAAGTGCCTGATTAAAGGATTACCTTGATAGGGTAAAATATACACTAAAAATGTCTTCATTATATTTAATAGAATTAAACTATTTCTTGAATTATCAAAAAATTCCGTACATCATATACTAAAATATAAAAAGATAAGCTAAACAAGCTAATGGGTTCATACCCCTTTTATAGGGGTCAAATCCCCTTCTTTTTAATTATTTTTTTATATAAATCACTTTTCATAAGAACTCTTATTTTAGGAACCTTTACCGCAATCTCTGCCAACTCCTGAATTGGTATGTGAATAGGACTCGAAATTAATCTTCTTTCTATTATTCCCCTGATAAATAATAGAAAGAACTTAATATCATCAGAAGCTTCCCTAAAATATTTTATTACCCAAGCCTTAGCCTCGATATTCATTCTATTGGCTGCTTTAATTAGAACTTTTAAAACAATGGGAAGGAATTTAATTATTTGTGATCTACCCAATCTTATTATCATATCATCCCTATTAACTAAAATGGGAGCCGCCCCATTCCACTTTTGGTTTCCTCAGGTCCTAGAGGGTCTAAGATGAATAAATAGATTTATTATATTAACATGACAGAAAATTGCTCCAATAATCATTATATTTTATTTACCATTCTCCCAATTAATTATATTAGTTATAGTGACATGCCTAATCACCAGAGCCCTTATAGGGCTAAATCAAACTAGAATACGAAAAATCCTAGTTTATTCATCAATTAATCATATTGCATGAATACTGTCATCATTAATGTTTAATGAAATAATTTGATTAGTATACTTTTCAATTTACAGAATCATAAATCTTATGATTATCATTATTCTAAAAAAAATTAACTTATTTCAAATCAGACAATTAGGATTAAATTCATTATCCCCAAAAATGAAAATAATATTTATATTGAACTTCTTCTCCCTAGGAGGAATCCCACCATTTATTGGATTTCTACCCAAATGATGAGTGATTCAGCTAATAGCTGAAGAAAAATTATATTTATTATCTCTAACAATAATTATTTTAACATTATTCACTTTATTTTATTATATACGAATTGCTTTACCCTCATTTAATTTAGTTTCAGCAAGAAATATAAAAACAACATGAAATAAACCAATGATAAAAAACCCTTTAATCACAAGATTCACAGTATTATCGAGATTACCCTATTTAGCCTTAACCTTAAATTGAATCTAAGGATTTAAGTTAAAAAAACTCACAGCCTTCAAAGCTGTAAATAAAGAATTCTCTTTAAGCCTTAAGGAGAACCCTACCTTTAAATTTGCAGTTTAAAATCATAGTTGAATATAAGACCTTGTTGAAGGGGTAACCCCGTAAATAAATTTACAATTTATCGCTTGAAGCTCAGCCACTTCAACGAACAAGTGACTTTTTTCAACTAACCATAAAGATATCGGGACACTTTACTTTATTTTTGGAGCGTGGGCAGGAATAGTAGGAACATCTTTAAGACTACTTATTCGAGCAGAACTAGGAAATCCAGGAGCCTTAATTGGAAATGACCAAATCTACAATGTTATTGTTACAGCTCATGCTTTTGTAATAATTTTCTTCATGGTAATACCTATTATAATAGGAGGATTTGGAAATTGGTTAATTCCATTAATATTGGGAGCCCCGGATATAGCCTTCCCTCGAATAAACAACATAAGGTTTTGGCTTCTCCCCCCCTCACTAACACTTTTACTAATTAGGAGAATGGTAGAAGGGGGGGTAGGAACAGGATGGACAGTATACCCCCCACTAGCTTCTAATATTGCCCACAGAGGAGCAGCCGTAGATTTAGGAATTTTTAGCCTACACTTAGCAGGAATCTCATCAATTCTAGGAGCAGTAAATTTTATTACCACAGTAATTAACATGCGTACAATAGGGATACAATTTGATCAAATACCATTACTAGTTTGATCTATTGCTATTACTGCCCTTCTTTTATTATTATCTCTCCCTGTTTTAGCAGGAGCTATTACCATACTATTAACAGATCGAAATATTAATACTTCATTTTTTGATCCCGCAGGTGGGGGAGATCCAATCCTTTACCAGCATTTATTTTGATTCTTTGGTCACCCGGAAGTTTATATTTTAATTCTACCTGGATTTGGAATAATTTCCCATATTATTAGGCAGGAAAGAGGAAAAAAAGAAACTTTTGGTGCTCTAGGAATAATCTATGCTATATTAGCAATTGGTTTATTAGGATTTATTGTATGAGCACATCACATATTCACAGTAGGAATAGACGTCGACACACGAGCTTATTTTACATCAGCTACCATAATTATTGCTGTTCCAACAGGAATTAAGATCTTCAGGTGATTGGCCACCCTTCACGGCACCCAAGTAAATTTTTCCCCATCAATTCTTTGAGCTTTTGGGTTTGTATTCCTATTTACAATAGGAGGATTAACAGGAGTGATTTTAGCTAATTCATCTATTGATATCATCCTACATGACACTTATTATGTAGTAGCCCACTTCCATTACGTCTTATCTATAGGAGCAGTATTTGCTATTATAGGAGGATTTATCCAATGATACCCATTGTTTACAGGATTAACATTAAATGAAAAATTGCTAAAAACTCAATTTATTATTATGTTCTTAGGAGTTAATATAACATTTTTCCCCCAACATTTCCTAGGTTTATGGGGAATGCCTCGACGTTATTCTGATTATCCAGATGCATATTTAAGATGAAATATTGTATCATCAATTGGTTCATCAATCTCATTTCTAGGAACAATAATATTAATCTATATTATTTGAGAAAGACTAGTGTCTATACGAAAGTCCATTAGATCATTAAATCTACCCACCTCTATTGAATGATTACAACTAACCCCTCCCGCAGAACATAGATACTCTGAACTTCCTATTATCTATAATTTCTAATATGGCAGATTAGTGCAGTGGTCTTAAACTCCATACATAAAGATAAAACTTTTTTTAGAAATCGCAACCTGAAACTCAGCCTTAACACTAGATAGATCCTCACCATTAATAGAACAATTAATTATATTCCACGATCACACCATCTCTATTTTATTAATAATTACAATCCTAGTAAGATACCTATTAATAGAACTTCTATTTAACAAAAATATTAATCGATTTTTACTAGAAGGACAAAACATTGAATTTATTTGAACAGTCCTCCCCGCAGTAACATTAATTTTTATTGCACTACCTTCCCTTCAGCTTTTGTATTTAACTGATGAAACAAAAAACCCTTTAATTTCAATTAAATCAATTGGACATCAATGATATTGATCATATGAATACTCAGATTTTAAAAACATGGAATTTGATTCCTATATAATTCCCACGCAAGAAATAGAAAATTATCACTTTCGACTATTAGATGTAGATAATCGAACAGTTATTCCATTTAATGCGCCTGTCCGATTGTTAGTGACCGCAGCGGATGTAATTCATTCATGAACAATCCCTTCAATAGGAGTAAAAATTGATGCAACCCCCGGACGACTAAATCAAATTAGTTTTATGTTAAATCGATCAGGATTATTTTACGGGCAATGTTCTGAAATTTGTGGGGCAAATCATAGTTTCATACCTATTGTATTAGAAAGAATTTCTCCATCAGCATTCTTTAATTGAATTATCAAAATAAATTAATTATATCCATCCGATGGCTGAAAGCAAGCAATGGTCTCTTAAACCAATCTATAATAGAGTAGCACCTATTTCTGATGACCAAAAACTTAGTTAATAAATAACATTAGCTTGTCAAGCTAAAATTATCAGAGGGTAGTTTTTTATTCCTCAAATAGCACCTTTAAGATGATTCACTTTATACATAATTTTCTTTCTAACCCTAATAACATTTAATTTAATTAATTTCTACCTCAATCAACCCACCCCCCTTAAAATATCAAATAAAAAACTTATAAAAAGAATTAATTGAAAATGATAACAAGCCTGTTTTCATCCTTTGATCCCTCAACAAGTTTAGGAATTTCATTAAATTGATTAAGAACTTTTATGGGAATTCTATTAATCCCGAGTACATTCTGAATCATTCCATCACGATATAGAAGTTTTTGAAATAAAATTTTAATAATCCTTCACGTAGAATTTAAAATCCTGATGAAAAGAAGAAAAATAAATGGAAGAACCATTATTTTCATCAGATTATTTTCTCTCATTTTATTTAATAACTTCTTAGGATTATTTCCCTATATTTTTACAAGAACAAGACACTTGATTTTAACTTTAACTTTAGCCTTACCCCTGTGATTAAGATTTATGGTATTCGGATGAATTAATAATACAATTCATATATTAGCTCATCTGGTACCCCAGGGCACTCCTGGAGTATTAATACCTTTTATAGTATGTATTGAAACAATTAGAAACATCATTCGACCAGGAACTTTAGCCGTTCGATTAAGAGCTAATATAATTGCAGGACACTTATTAATAACCCTTCTTGGAAATACTGGAAGAAAATTATCAATTATTATAGTAAATTTACTTATTATTGTTCAATTAGCCTTATTAATTCTTGAATCAGCAGTAGCTATTATCCAATCCTATGTCTTTGCTGTTTTAAGAACCTTATATTCAAGAGAAGTAATTTAATGAGACATAAAAATCACCCCTTCCATTTAGTTGAAGTAAGACCCTGACCATTATTTGGAGCTTTATCTGCTCTAATCACGCTAACAGGAATAGTTAAATGATTCCATTTCCAAGAAAATACTTTAATATTAATTGGAATTTTTAGAACATTGATAATTATATACCAATGATGACGAGATGTTACCCGAGAAGGAACATTTCAGGGACTCCATACCTCTAAAGTAACTTTAGGTTTACAGTGGGGAATAATTCTATTTATCATTTCAGAAGTATTCTTCTTTATTTCATTTTTTTGAGGATTTTTCCATAGTAGTCTGTCCCCCACAGTTGATATTGGAATAATTTGACCCCCTAAGGGAATCAGGCCCTTTAACCCCTCCCAAATTCCCCTTTTAAATACACTTATCCTTTTAAGAAGGGGTATCACAGTGACTTGAGCACATCACTCGTTAATGGAAAATAACTATACTCAAGCCATTAAAAGATTAATAATAACTGTTTTATTAGGAATCTACTTTACTCTCCTACAAGCATACGAATACTTGGAATCACCATTTACTATTGCAGACTCTGTTTATGGGTCCTCTTTTTTTATAGCAACAGGTTTTCATGGTCTTCATGTAATTATTGGGACCACATTCCTTCTGAGATGTTTAGTACGACAAATATCAAATCATTTTTCACAAATTCACCATTTTGGGTTTGAAGCTGCAGCTTGATATTGGCATTTCGTAGACGTAGTTTGATTGTTCCTTTATATCTCTATTTATTGGTGAGGTAGCTATTTATATAGTATAAATATTATTTTTGACTTCCAATCAAAAGATCTAGAAATTAGTATAAATAATTTTAATAATTTTTAGTACAAGTGTAATTATCCTTATATTTTCTTTAATTATTATAATCCTGACAAGATTACTCTCAAAAAAATCATTCTCAGATCGAGAGAAAAACTCCCCATTTGAATGTGGGTTTGATCCTAAATCATCGGCCCGATTACCCTTCTCAATTCATTTCTTTTTGGTAGCCGTTATTTTCTTAATCTTTGACGTAGAAATTACACTATTAATTCCTTTAGTATTTCTTATAAAATATTTAAATATTTTACACTATTGATTTATCATCATCATTTTTATTACCATCCTTCTGGCAGGGCTTTATCACGAATGAAAACAGGGGGCCCTAAGATGAAAAATTTAGGATAAGAGTTATTATAACGTCTAACTTGCACTTAGGAAATACTGAATTTCAGTTTATCTTATGTAAAATAAGAAGCAATTATTGTATTTAGTTTCGACCTAACCCTTGATGAAAACTCATCCTTATTTAATTAGCTGAAACCAAAGTAGAGGTTTACCACTGTTAATGGTATCATTAAGAACAATCTTCAGTTAAAGAAATAGGTTAATCAAGAAGAAGTTTCTAACTTTTAACTTTAGCAGTGAAAATCTGTTACTATTTCTATTTTTATAGTTTAAAAAAAACATTGTATTTTCATTACAAAATTGAAATTTATTTTCTATAAATTATTTAAAAACAATTTTGTTACCCTAACAGCTTCAATGTTATGCTCTAAATAAGCTATTTAAATAAAATATTAAAATTAAAATAAAAATTCAGGAACTGAAAAGAAATAAAAAAATCTTAAACCCATTTTTAGAGATTTGACTAAAAAAGGTTGAATTTATTTTATAGGTATTGTAAATATGTTGGCTACCGAAAAATTCCAATCAACCTTGGTCTAATAATTTTCCCGAGAAGCCCCCTAGATCTAAAAAAAAGAAATTAAAACCATTACAAGAAATATAGGGTATATTTCATATATTAGAAAAAAAATAAACTAAATTCAATTTTTTATTAATTAAATAAGATAAATCTAACTTAGACACCTCATAACCTAAATACCCCCCCAATACAATAACAATTAAAGTTGCATATTTTATATAAGTAGGCAAGCAAATAAAATAGGGGAGAGGAAATACAATTCAACTCAACAATCTACCCCCCATAATAACAAAAAAAATTAAACCAACCATTCCCTTAATTAGTGGTTGTGGTGATTCCACAAATGAATATAAACCTAAAAAATTAGCCTCATTAAATAAGACATAATAAACTAGACGAGAAGTATACCTTACTGTTAACCCAGTAGAAATAAAAAATAAAATATAAATTAAAATATTAAAGTAACTCAATGAAAAAACTTCTAAAATTAAATCCTTAGAGTAAAACCCAGCCAAAAAAGGCATTCCACATAAAGCCAAATTAGAAATAATAAACAAACAACAAGTTAAGGGCATAAGAACTGAAAATCCCCCATAATAACGAATGTCTTGCATATTCCCTATTCTGTGGATTATTGTACCAGCACACATAAAAAGTAAAGCCTTAAACAAAGCATGGGTTAAAAGGTGGAAAAAAGCCAAAATGGGCTCACCCAATGAAATAGAAGCTATTATTAAACCCAATTGGCTCAAGGTTGATAAAGCAATAATTTTTTTTAGATCGTACTCATAATTAGCTCCTAAACCAGATATAAATATTGTTAGGCAAGAAATCAACATTAAAAAAAATAATAAATTCCTCCTTAAACAATTATAAAACCGGATTACCAAATAAACTCCAGCAGTAACTAGGGTGGAAGAGTGTACCAAAGATGAGACGGGGGTGGGTGCTGCCATAGCTGCCGGGAGTCAAGATGAAAAAGGAATTTGAGCTCTTTTAGTTATAGCTGCTAAAACTACTAAAAAAGAAATAATTTGCATATAAAAATCATTTTTAAAATAATCTAAATAAAAAAGAAAATCTCAGCTGCCGTAATTTAATATTCAAGCAATAGCTATAAGAATAGTAACATCACCAATACGATTGGTTAGTGCAGTAAGTATCCCAGCAGAAGAAGATTTAACATTTTGGTAATAAATCACTAAACAATATGAAACTAAACCTAAACCATCTCACCCTAAAAGAATACTAATTAAATTCGGGCTAATAATTAACATTATCATAGAAACCACAAATAAACAAACTAGAATAATAAAACGATCCAAATTTATATCACCTTTCATATAATCATCTCTATAAAAAATAACTATAGAAGAAATAAATAAAACAAAGCTCATAAATAATACAGACATCCAATCAAAAAGTAAAGTTATCATAACATCATTAGAATTTAATGAAAATAAATGAAATTCAAGAAAAATTCTAACCTCATTTATAATCAAGTAAAAACTAAAAAAAAACAAAATTATACTAATCATTAAAAATAATAAAAAATAAATAAAACAAATCCCTAAAATTATCCAAAGTAAAAATTACATCTTAAGTCCCACAAACTTATATTTTTATAAACTATTTAGATAAATAAATATACTAACAAGATCTGATTTTAAAATTAAAAAATTTAAAGGAATTCAATGTAAGGTTAATAATAAGTATTCTGAAATATAATTAGGCCTAATTCTCATCAACCTTGAAGGAATGGCCCCATGTTGAGTGTGAGAATATAAATAAAGAGAATAGCAAGCTCTTAAGAAAGATATTGGTATTAAAAATCCCATCCTCAGAAAGTCTCAACTGACTAATCTATTAATTAGTATAATCTCCCCTAATAAATTCAACGAAGGGGGGGCAGCTATATTACAGGCTCTAAAAAGAAATCATCATAAGCTTAACCTTGGAATTAAATTCATTAAACCCTTATTTAAATAAATCCTCCGTCTTCTTAAACGCTCATAATTTATATTTGCCAAACAAAATAAAGCCGAAGAGCTTAAACCATGAGCCACCATTATTACTAAAGACCCCTCAAATCCTCATGAAGAAAAGGTTATAATCCCCCCTAAGACAAGACCTATATGACTGACAGAAGAATAAGCAATTAAAGATTTAATATCTACTTGACGTAAGCAAATTAGAGAAACAATTAGACCCCCCATTAAACTAATTGAAATTAAAATATAATTAAAAGAATTCAAAATATTCAAATAAATCTTTAAAACCCGAAGGAAACCATAACCCCCTAATTTTAATATAATTCCTGCTAGAATTATAGACCCTGATACAGGAGCCTCAACATGAGCTTTAGGAAGTCATAAGTGAACTAAATATATAGGTATTTTAATTAAAAAAACAAAATTTATACAAAACATTAAAATTCAATTATCAAGAGGAAAAAGGAAGTAAAAATCTAAAGAATTAAAAATCCTATACAAATAAAAAATAGAAATTAGTATTGGTAAAGATGCAAATAAAGTATAAAAAAAAAGATAAAAACCCGCTTGTAAACGCTCGGGTTGATACCCCCAACCCAAAATTAAAATTAAAGTAGGAATTAAGCTAACTTCAAAAAATAAGTAAAAAATAAATAAATTTAAACTACAAAAAGTAAAAATCAAAGAAATCAATAATATTAAAATGGTAAAATTAAAAAGATTAAAATAGTAAAAAGTATTAAATAATTTACTTCTAGCTAAAACTATAAGTGAACAGATTCACAACCTAAGAAGAATTATTACCCTAGATAAAAGATCTAAGCCTATAAAGCTTCTTACATTAACATATAAATAACTATAACCCAAATTTAATAAAAAGAAAAAAGTAATAAAAAAAAGAAAGGATTGAAATAACCAGAAAAAATTTCTAAAAAAAAGAGGAATCATAAAAAATAAACTAATAAATAACTTTATCATAGAATATTAAATCTTTGAAAATAATCCCTACCATGCCTACGAATCATAGAGACCAAAATAGCTAAACCTAAAGCTCCCTCACAAACTGTTATAGTTAAAAATAATATAACAAAAAAAAATTCAAATTTCATTAAACCTAAAATTAACCCTAAAAATAAAAATAAACATAAAACTAAAAATTCTAATCTTAAAAGTATTAAAAGCAAATGTTTACGATTAGATGTAAAAACATAAGCACCCATTAAACTTATAGATAAACAATAATAGTAAATAAAAGACATAAGCTCAAATAATTTAATTAAAATATTGGTCTTGTAAACCAAATATAAGGAAATCCTTTTTTAGCTCAGAGAAAAGATAAATCTTATCATTAATCTCCAAAATTAATATTTTTAATTAAACTATTCTCTGAATTAAACTAATAATTATAATATCTATTATTATTTCAATTATATTTTTATTTACTAAACATCCCATATCAATAGGATTTAACTTATTAATACAAACCTTATTTATTTCTTTAATTACAGGGATTTTAAGAATTAATTTCTGATATTCTTACATACTTTTTATTGTAATGGTAGGAGGAATACTAGTCCTATTCATTTACATAACATGCGTAGCATCTAATGAAAAATTCTCTATACCTAAAATAACCATTACAGTATTAATTATTGGGATAGTAAATATTATTACTTATAAAAGAAATCTTACAAGATTGGTAAGAGAAATAAAAATTAGTCAATGAAATCAATCATTAGTTAAATTCTTCCTATTTCCCCAAGGAACTATTTCATTATTAATAATAATTTATCTTTTCTTAGCATTAATTGCAGTAGTTAAAATTACTAAAATTGAAATAGGGCCTTTACGGAGAAAGATATAATGTTTAAACCAATACGAAAAATTCACCCATTAATTAAAATTATTAACTCTTCATTAATTGATTTACCTTCCCCAACAAACATCTCAGTTTGATGGAATTTTGGATCCCTATTAGGACTATGCTTAACAATTCAAATTTTAACAGGTATCTTTCTAGCTATACATTTTACCCCTAATATTGACTTAGCATTTTCAAGAGTAATTCACATTATGCGAGATGTTAATTATGGGTGATTACTACGAACCCTCCATGCTAACGGAGCCTCATTCTTTTTCATTTGCCTTTATCTCCATGTCGGGCGAGGTATATATTATGGGTCCTTCAAATTAAAAATAACTTGATTTGTTGGAATTATTATCCTATTTATAGTTATAGGTACCGCCTTCTTAGGATATGTACTACCTTGAGGGCAAATATCATTTTGGGGGGCAACCGTAATTACTAATTTAGTATCTGCAATCCCTTATTTAGGAGTAATAATTGTTCAATGATTATGAGGAGGGTTTGCTGTGGACAACGCAACTTTAACGCGATTCTTCACCCTACATTTTCTATTACCATTTATTGTTTTAGCATTAGTATTAATTCATCTTCTTTTCCTCCATCAAACAGGATCTAACAATCCATTAGGAATTAATAGCAATATTGATAAAATACCATTCCACCCCTATTTTTCAATTAAAGATTTATTGGGATTTATAGTAATAATCATAATATTAATTATATTAACCCTATATTCCCCCTACCTTTTGGGAGACCCCGAAAATTTTACCCCAGCAAATCCGTTAGTTACACCAGTACACATTCAACCCGAATGGTATTTTTTATTTGCATATGCCATTCTACGATCAATCCCTAACAAACTTGGTGGAGTGTTAGCACTAGTTTTATCAATTGCTATCTTATTTATTTTACCTATTACAAATAAATCAAAAATTCAATCAACAGGATTTTATCCTATAAGAAAAATTTTATTTTGAATTTTCCTATCAAACATTATCCTTTTAACTTGAATTGGAGCCCGACCAGTTGAAGACCCATATATTTTAGTGGGACAAATCCTAACAACCACGTATTTCTTATATTTTATTATTAACCCCCTAAGAAATAAAATAAATGATAATTTACTATTTAAATCATAGTTTATGAACTTGAATAAGTATATATTTTGAAAATATAATAAAGAAGAAAAATCTTCTATAAACTTTTACTAAATTTTATTAGCTAAAAAAATGAGAATACAAGGAGCTTTAAGCCAAAAAAGAAAATTAAAAAATTAAGAGAAACAGGTAAATAGCTCTTTCAAGCTAAATATATAAGTTTATCATAACGATACCGAGGGAGAGTCCCCCGAACTCAAATAAAGCAAAAAGAAATTAAAGAAAGTTTAATAAAAAAAAATCAAGAATAAATATTCCCCCCCAAAAAAAGAAGGCAAAACAATATTCTCATAAATAAAATATTAGAATACTCAGCCAAAAAAATCAAAGCAAACCCCCCAGCTCTATACTCGACATTGAAACCAGAAACTAATTCTGATTCACCCTCAGCAAAATCAAAGGGAGTGCGATTAGTTTCAGCAAGACTTCTAATAAATCAAATAAAAGAAAGAGGAGAAAAAAGAAGAAATAATCAAAAAATCTTCTGAAACTTCATAAAATCATAAAGATCAACCCTACTAATTATAGATAAAAAAGATAAAAAAATTAAGGATAAACTAACCTCATATGAAATAGTTTGGGCAACAGAACGAACCCCCCCTAATAAAGAATATAAAGAATTAGAAGATCACCCAGATAATATAATACTATAAACACTTAACCTAGAACAACATAAAAAAAATAAAACACCAAAATTAAAATTAATAAAACCAAAAAAAAATGGCATACAAAATCAAATTAAAAGTGCTAAAAATAAATTTATAACTGGAGAGAAATAATAAACAAAATAATTAGATATTATAGGGAAAACCTGCTCCTTAGTAAACAACTTAATCCCATCCCCAAGGGGTTGGGGAATCCCTATTAAACCAACTTTATTAGGGCCCTTTCGTAGTTGAATATAACCCAACACCTTACGTTCAAGTAGAGTTAAAAACCCCACCCCCAATAAAAGGCAAATAACAAGAATAAAAGAAATAATAATATATAGTAAACCCTCAACAAAAATCAAGTGTTATTTGAAATAATATATTCCTTAAAAAGATTCTAAATCTATTGCACTAATCTGCCAAAATAACAATATTATTCAATTAAAACCTAATCTAAGAAATATTTGGTCCTTTCGTACTAAAAAATTTTATATTATAAAAGATAGAAACCAACCTGGCTTACACCGGTTTAAACTCAGATCATGTAAAGATTTAATAGTCGAACAGACTAAGTAATTTAACTTCTACACCAAAAACTATCTTTAATCCAACATCGAGGTCGCAATCTTGTTTATCGATTTGAACTCTCCAAACAAATAACGCTGTTATCCCTAAGGTAATTTTTCTTTTAAATGCAAAGCAAGTCATAAGTCTACAAATAAGTATAAAAAATAAAAAGAGTTATTCCAATCTTTCTGTCACCCCAACAAAATATTATCAAATAATTGAAAAAATTAATTCTAAAAAAATCAATAATTTTAAATATCTAAACTCTATAGGGTCTTCTCGTCTTTTTAAAATATTTAAGCTTTTTAACTTAAAAATAAAATTCAATTTTTCTTAATGAGACAGTAGTTATCTCGTCCAACCCTTCATACAAGCTTCTAATTAAAAAGCTAATGATTATGCTACCTTCGCACGATCAAGTTATCGCGGCCATTTAAATTTTCATGGGGCAGGTCAGACCTGAAATTATAATCAAAAGGACATGTTTTTAATAAACAGGCGAAAAACAAGTTTGCCGAGTTCCTTATTAAAAATTAAAAAATATAAATATAAATACAATAAAAATTACTAATTATATCAATTTTTCATAAACAATAAATTAAATAAATAATTTTGATAGAAAATTTAAAATCAAATAAATTAAAGATTAATTTTAAAGAGTAATAATACACTCTAAGAGGAAACTATTAATCCTATAATTTAAAATTAAATCCAAAGTTTATAAACAATACTTAGTTAAGCTTATCCCTAAAAAAGTTAAAAGTTAATAAATAATTGGTTAATACTAACCAGAAAAATAAATAACTAAAAAATTAAATTTTATTCTCAAAAAACCAGATATCTCTAAAAACGAATAACATTTCATTACCAAAAAATAATTATAAATTTTTATTCAACAAAAACATATATTATCTCTTCACTCTTTTAGATTCGGGATTACTAAATAATTAATTCATAATAAATAAACCCTGATACACAAGGTACAAAAAATAAATTTTTCTTATAAAAACTCAATTTAAATTCCCTCGCGGTACTTATAACATATAATTAATAAAAGTTTTTCTAAAATACTAAAAATAATAATAATTTAAAAATAAAATGAAAATAATTTTTTAAGCTCAAATTATATTGAATCGCACAACAACTTTTTAATGTAAATAAAAAACTTCCTACCAAGCTCTAATTTGTCATTCTAGGTACACTTTCCAGTACACCTACTTTGTTACGACTTATTCCATTTTTATGGAAGTGACGGGCGATATGTGCATATTTTAGAGCTTAATCATTATAAAAAATTATATAAAATTACTACCAAATCCAATTTAACTAAATTCTTTCAAATATAGAACTAAAAATAAATTCAATGTAACCCATTTCTACTTAAATACAAGCTGCATCTTGATTTGATTTTTGCCTTAATAGAGAATTCAGAATATTAAATTTCTTATAAAATACTCAACTACAACGATATACAAGCTTTATTTAAGTGAAGTTAATCGTGGATTATCAATTACAGAACAGGTTCCTCTGGAAAGACTAAAATACCGCCAAAATCTTTTGTTTTCAAGAATATAACTATTACTAACCTGGTTAAAATTTTACATTAAAAATAGTAGGGTATCTAATCCTAGTTTTATGAAAAATTTAATAGCCTCGAACAACAAAATTAAAATAAAAATTCAAATTTCACCTAAAAATTAATAATTTAATTTAAAATAAAACTAACTACAACCCTAAAATTATTTGAAACCCTATTTGTATAACCGCAACTGCTGGCACAAATTTGGTTAGAATAAAAATAAATTCCTAATTCTTAGATTCCTAAATAATTAAAATTAATTACTACTTATCAAATTATTTAAAATTAAAAACTTATATAAAAATGAAAAATTAACAAATAAATTAAGCTAGAATAAAACTTTTGTAAAAAAAAAAAAATGAAAGATAGGTATGAAAGAAAGTAAGATAAATTTATTTTTAAATAAAATCTACTTGTTTCCTCCCGAAGATTATGCGGCCAAGCCGAAAAGTGGGTCCTGACTCCCAAGCCACCCTGAATAGCTCTTTACTTTCATGAAACAAAATATTTTTACAGGAATTAAAAAAAAAAATTAATAAAATTATATTTTATAATAAAATATACTCCCCATTTTAAGAAAATTTAATTTTAATATTCAACATATATTAAGATAATGAAAATCCTATAGATTATTATATATTTTCATTTTTTTTTTTTTTTTTTTTTATATAAATATTTAATTTATTAATGATAATGTTTATACCCATATATATATATATAATTATATACATATTAGTTTATAAATATAATAGTACACTAATCTTTAATTAATATGATTCATAGATTAATAATTATAAGTAATCTTTTCTTAATAAATTAAGCTCAATACAATAGAAGATCTCCGGAATTAAAATCTTATAAATGTATAAGAATCCCATATACTAATAAGACTAATAATTCATAAATAGACAAAATACATATAAATATATATATATATTAATATTAAACGATGTTTGATAGAATAAATAACTTAAACTAATATTTATTATTAATATAATAAACATTTATATACCCCCCCTTTTTTGGGGGGGTGTTTTGCAACAATTTTGCCTCTCTATAAAAACCCCATTGTTTAATAAAAAATAGGTAAAGTACCCCCCCAACCATAAAAATCAAAAAAATCATTACTAAAAATTATTTTTAATCGTTAAAACTAAGCCTAAAATTTAAATCACATACTTAATTATTTCTTAAAATTAAACCCTCAAAAAAATATTTTTAACATAAACTTTTATGA